ATGCGCTGACTTTATTCTACTAACCACAAAGACATTGGTACTTTATATTTTATTTTAGGGGTTTGAGCAGGAATGATAGGTTCTGCCATAAGACTCTTAATCCGAATTGAATTAAGCCAACCAGGTTCATTTCTAGGCAGAGATCAATTATATAATACAATTGTTACTGCTCATGCATTTCTTATAATCTTTTTCCTTGTCATACCTGTATTTATTGGTGGATTTGGAAACTGATTACTCCCACTAATATTAGGAGCGCCAGATATAGCATTTCCACGACTTAACAATATAAGATTTTGACTTCTTCCACCAGCCCTAATATTACTATTATCCTCAGCTGCCGTAGAAAAAGGTGCAGGAACTGGGTGAACAGTTTACCCACCATTAGCCAGAAATATTGCACATGCAGGTCCTTCTGTAGATTTAGCCATTTTTTCACTACATTTAGCTGGTGCCTCATCTATTTTAGGTGCAGTAAACTTTATTACAACAGTTATCAATATACGTTGACAAGGATTAACCCTTGAACGAATTCCCCTATTTGTCTGAGCTGTAACTATTACAGTAGTTCTATTACTACTATCATTACCAGTATTAGCAGGAGCAATTACAATATTATTAACAGACCGAAATTTAAATACATCATTTTTCGATCCAGCAGGAGGGGGAGACCCTATTCTTTATCAACACTTATTCTGATTCTTCGGACACCCAGAAGTATATATTTTAATTATCCCAGGATTCGGAGCTATTTCTCATATTGTTTCTCATTATAGAGCTAAACTAGAACCATTTGGAACACTTGGAATAATTTATGCTATACTAGGTATTGCTGTTCTAGGATTTATTGTATGAGCTCATCACATATTTACAGTAGGTATAGATGTAGATACCCGAGCTTATTTTACAGCAGCTACTATAATTATTGCAGTTCCCACAGGAATTAAAGTATTTAGATGATTAGCTACATTACATGGATCAAAAGTAAAATATTCTGCTCCAATACTATGAGCTCTGGGATTTATCTTCTTATTCACCACTGGTGGTGTTACAGGAATTATCCTTTCAAATTCAGCACTAGATATTATTCTCCATGACACATATTATGTAGTTGCTCATTTCCACTATGTTCTAAGAATGGGTGCAGTATTTGCAATTTTTGCAGCATTTACTCACTGATTCCCTCTATTTACAGGATTAACCCTACACTCACGATGAACTAAAGTTCAATTTTTTATAATATTTATTGGAGTAAATTTAACTTTCTTCCCTCAACATTTCCTAGGATTAAGAGGAATACCACGACGATATTCCGATTATCCAGATGCATTAATAAAATGAAATGTTATTTCATCAATAGGATCTTTATTATCATTTACAGCTCTTCTCTTCTTTATTTTTATTTTATGAGAAGCCTTTGCAGCTCAACGAACAGTTATTGCTAGACCTCACATACCAACATCTATAGAATGAAGAGATATTTTACCTTTAGACTTCCACAATCTAAGAGAAACAGGTATAATTACTAGGCCTGCATAAATAAGTGATAGCTTAAATCTAAAGCACCTATCTGTTAATTAGGTAAATGTTTATATAAACTCACTTAGAATGTACTGAGGTCAACTAATATTCCAAGACGCCGCATCACCAATTATACTTCAACTTATTTCATTTCACGACCACACACTAATTATTTTAACTCTAGTAATATCAGTAGTAACTTATGCTATGTATGTAATTATAACTAATAATCTAACACACCGATACTTAATAGAAGCCCAACAAATTGAGACCATTTGAACAATTGTTCCAGCTATCATTTTAATTTTTCTAGCTCTTCCATCATTACGACTTCTATATCTTACAGATGAAGTAAGAAATCCTTCCCTTACCCTAAAAGCAATTGGCCATCAATGATATTGAAGATATGAATATACAGACTTCTCAGATATTGAAATAGACTCCTACATAACCCCAACATCAGACTTAGTACCTGGAGAATATCGATTGCTAGAAGTAGACAATCGTGTTGTCTTACCTATAAAAATAGAAATCCGAGTACTAGTTACTGCAGCAGACGTAATTCACGCATGAACAGTACCCGCTTTAGGAGTAAAAGTAGATGCAGTTCCTGGACGTTTAAATCAATTAGGATTTACCATCAATAACCCAGGAGTATTCTATGGTCAATGTTCAGAAATCTGTGGAGCAAATCACTCATTTATACCAATTTGTCTAGAAGTTGTAAACCTAAAATCTTTTACACACTGAATTTCAAACTTTGAATTAAAATCTAGTTAATAAATAACAGAAACTTGTCAAGTTTCAATAACCTTAGGGTGATTTTATAAATGCCACACTTATCCCCAATAAATTGAATTCTAGCACTTTTAATATTCTGAATATCTATAATTATTCTATTAACAAAATCATGATGATCTCAAATTTCAATTATACCATTTAACTTACCTAAAAAATCTTTAACAAAATCATCTTCATCAATATGAAAATGAAATTAGATAAGATGGCTGAAATATAAGCAATAAACTGTAAATTTATTTATGGATTAAATCCTCTTATCAGACGAATTTAGTATAATAAGTACACTTACCTTCCAAGTAAATAGTTTTAACCTAAAAATTCGTAAAATGATTCGCCAACCATTCCATTTAGTTGAATATAGACCATGACCTTTAACTGCCTCTGTTGGGGCGTTCTGCTTAGCTATTGGAACTGCTTCATGATTCCATGGACACGGAATAATATGCTTATATTTAGCTGCCATTCTAATTATTTTATCTATAATCCAATGATGACGTGATGTAATCCGAGAAGGAACTTTTATAGGTCACCATACCTCCTATGTTACAAAAGGACTACGATGAGGAATAATTTTATTTATTACATCTGAAGTTCTTTTTTTCTTTGCATTTTTCTGAGCATTCTTCCACAGAAGTTTATCACCCACTCCAGAACTTGGGTGCTGTTGACCTCCTACTGGAATTACTCCATTAAATCCATTTAGAGTTCCATTACTTAATACTGCAGTATTATTAGCTAGAGGTGTAACAGTAACATGAGCACACCACAGATTATTAGAAAATAGACGAAGTAATACAATATACGCTTTAGCCTTAACAGTTACTCTAGGAGCATATTTTACTGTTCTTCAAGCCGGAGAATATATAGAAGCATCCTTTAGAATTGCAGACAGAGTGTATGGCTCAACTTTCTTCGTTGCTACAGGATTTCACGGAGCTCATGTATTAATTGGTTCAACATTCTTATTAGTATGCTTATATCGAACAGTAATTCACCACTTTAGAAATGGACATCACTTTGGATTTGAAGCAGCAGCATGATACTGACACTTTGTAGACGTAGTATGAATTTGTTTATATCTATGCATCTATTGATGAAGATCATTATAATATCAGTGTTAGGGCACGCAGATTTTTGACATCTGAAGAATGAAATCATTTTCATAATTATAATATGCTCACTATAATAATTCTCACTTCCATAATAATTACATTAGCATCAGCTATAACATTATCAATAAATCCCTTATCCATAGGAATTATTATTTTAATAACTTCCTTAATTCTGACCCTAGTATATTCAACCATAATAACCTCCTGAATTGCATTTTTAATCTTCCTAATCTATATTGGAGGTATATTAGTTATATTTGCATATTTTGTAGCATTAACACCAAACCAACAAATAAATCTAATGACTTTAATCCCATTAATAATATTATTTACTGTAACATTTATATACATAACTATATCAAAAATAAGACCAACTATATCAACATTAAATATAAAATACATATATACCTTCTATTTAACAAACAACGTACCCCTTCTACTAATTTTAGCTTTAATTTTATTATTTACAATAATTGTAGTAGTAAAATTAGTGACAAATAACAAAGGACCTTTACGACCATTTATAAATTATGTTTAAACCAATTCGTTCTTCTCATCCAGCAATTAAAATTATTAATAGAGCATTTATTGATCTACCAGCACCAAACAATATTTCTATTTGATGAAACTACGGATCACTTCTAGGTCTATGCTTAGTAATTCAAATCTTAACAGGATTATTCTTAGCTATACATTATGTTCCAAATATCGAACTAGCCTTCTCATCAGTAGCTCATATTTCTCGAGATGTTAATTTCGGATGAATTATCCGCTCTCTTCACGCCAATGGAGCATCTATATTCTTCCTTTTCTTATATTTACATACCGGACGAGGAATTTATTATGGTTCCTATAGTTTCATAGAAACATGAAACATTGGGGTTATCTTATTTATCCTAACAATAGCAACTGCATTCATAGGATATGTGCTACCCTGAGGACAAATAAGATTCTGAGGAGCAACTGTTATTACAAATCTATTCTCAGCTATCCCATATATTGGTAAAACACTAGTAGAATGAATATGAGGGGGCTTTGCCGTAGATAATGCAACACTCAATCGATTCTTTGCAATTCACTTTGTTCTTCCATTTATTCTAGCTGCAGTTGCTATTATTCATATAATATTCCTACACCAAACAGGATCTAATAATCCCATTGGAATTAACCCAGATAGTGATCGAATTCCATTCCACTCATACTACTCTATTAAAGATGCATTAGGTTATACTATAGCCCTATCTTTATTTCTACTAATCACACTATTTGCCCCAGATATGTTAACAGACCCTGAAAATTTTATAGTAGCAAATCCACTAGTAACACCAATTCATATTAAGCCAGAATGATACTTTCTATGAGTATATGCCATTCTTCGATCAATTCCTAATAAACTAGGAGGAGTAGTAGCTTTATTCGCAGCATTACTAATTCTATTTACTTTACCATTTACTAAAATAAATAAAAAACGAGGTCTATCATTTTATCCTGTAAATCAACTTTTATTCTGAATACTAGTATCTTCATGATTAATTTTAACATGAATTGGAGGACGTCCAGTAGAAGACCCATTTATCACAATTGGTCAAGTATTTACAATTTTATACTTTATATTTTATATTCTTAACCCAATAACAACATGAGTATGAGACAATATAACTAAAATTTAAAACATTAAGTTAAAAAAACTAATCGCCTTCAAAGCGATAAATAGAATTATTCTATGTTTTGTTATGATACCTGATATTTTTTCATCATTTGATCCATCTTCATTTAACTCAATTATTCCATCAATAACTATTATATTTATAATTAATATTATCTATATGTTCCTAATCGATCGAAACATTTGATCTATAGAAACAAATCGAACAGTTCTATCTCTCCCAATCCTACAATCTATAGTACCAGAAGTAGAACGAACTTATATATTTAATATTAATCCATTAAATCAACTAATACACCAAATCTTCTTTATAGTAATTGTACTTAATTTAATAGGATTATTTCCATATACATTCAGAATCACTAGTCACTTACTATTTACACTAAGAATTGGATTACCTATATGAATACTTCTAATTATATCAAGGGCCATTAAATCTATCAAAGCAACTATTGCTCATCTATTACCAGAAGGGGCACCAGATTGATTAAATCCATTTTTAGTTCTAATTGAATCATCAAGAATTATCGTTCGTCCTGTAACATTATCATTTCGATTGGCCGCAAATATAAGAGCAGGTCATATCGTCCTAGGATTAATTGGAATCTATGCAGCAGCAGCCTGATTCAATAGACTATCTGTATTCCTAATTTTATTAATATTAATAATTGGATATTTATTATTTGAAGTAGCAATTTGCATAATTCAAGGTTATATTTTCTTTTTATTATTAACCCTATATGCTAATGATCATGCACACTAGCCTTAAACAATTAGCATTTATGCACGGCGATTTCGACTCGACGAGGACCTAGCAAGGTATTGTTTTAAACCTATTAATTTAAAAGATAAATATTGAGTTGTGGTCTCAAAAATGCGGAAGCGCATAGGTTTTTGTAATTTTTATCTTTTATATAATATTTATTCAATTATATGTATATATTAATATTATAATATATATATATATATGTATATATATATATATATATATATATATATACATATATATATACATATATATATTATATATATATATATATATGTGAGACAGATATTTAAAAATTGCAACGGGGGGGTAAAATGACAAAAATTAAAAAAAAAATATACCAAAAAATGAACTTTTTTTACCACTTTTAAAATTAACAAAGTTTTTACATATATATTTTACAAAAAAATTTTTATAGACACAATGAAAAAAAAAATTAAAAATGGTAAAAATAGACAATTACAGTTAGTGCATTTTTTAACCTATTAACAAGGAATTGTCATCTATAAAAATGTTTCTGCATAAATTGTCGGAAAAATTCCTTTTCCGGGTTAGTGGTTTTGCCTTCGGCCCAAACTTCGTGCACTCGTTTTCGGCGAAATTGTATTACTATATTTTCCCATCTAATATATTGCCCCCTCTATGTATTAACATAAATATTATTATTCCATGTTAAATTATTCCTATATTTTATAGAATTAAGTCATAATTGTTTATAATTGAACTATAATATTATGTGAAATATTAAATTTTTTTGCTCCTAATTATTCATTTTCGACATTAATATGCTTCTCTAATTTTTACAGATACAATGAAATGTTAAATCACCCATTAAACATCTTTAAACATGCTAGTACTTGAATTTGAATAATGCTAATCTTAAGTTTTCCTTTTATAATAAAGGTAGTATGATATCAATCTACTTATATTTTAGAGTGAAGCTTAATATCTTTGAGTACCCCTATTATAATAACTGTGATAGCTGATCCGACTGGTATAATATTTTCTACTGTAGTTCTATTTATTTCAGCTAACGTATTAAGATTCTCTAAAATTTACATACAAGAAGAAAAATTTAAATCACGGTTTACTATTCTTGTATTACTATTTATTCTATCTATAAATTTACTTATTTATATTCCACATTTTATAATTCTTTTATTAGGTTGAGACGGGTTAGGAATTGTATCATTTATTTTAGTAATTTACTATCAAAACCCTAAATCTCTAGCCGCTGGTATAATTACTGCTCTAACTAATCGAGTTGGTGATGTATTACTACTTGTATCTATTGCATGAACTTTAAACCAAGGTCATTGACTGATTATTGATATATGAGATTCCTCATTTTCCTATGTTCAAATTTCTTGCATTATACTAGCCGCAATAACAAAAAGTGCTCAAATACCATTTTCCAGGTGATTGCCTGCAGCAATAGCTGCCCCTACTCCAGTCTCGGCACTTGTTCATTCATCAACTTTAGTTACTGCAGGAGTATTTTTACTAATTCGCTTTTATACATTTCTACACTCTTTTGAATATTTTAACACATTCCTACTAATAGTAGCTATTACCACTATATTTATAGCTGGTCTAAGTGCGACAGCTGAATGTGACGCTAAAAAGATTATTGCCTTATCCACTTTAAGACAGTTAGGAATAATAATAACAAGTCTAGGTTTCAATCTTCCTCACTTAGCCTTTTTCCATATATTAACACATGCTCTATTTAAAGCACTACTATTTATTTGTGCTGGATCATTTATTGGTTGTCACCTTCATACTCAAGACTTACGATGAATGGGAAATATTACTAATCAAATGCCAGTAGCTACAAGATGTGTAACTTTAGCAAACCTAGCTCTATGTGGATTTCCATTTATAGCTGGATTCTATTCAAAAGACATAATTATAGAAGCTGCTCTAAACTCACCTAATAACATCATTATATTAAGTCTTGCAATATTTAGATTAGGTTTAACTTCATTTTATTCAATTCGATTTTCACTTTCAACTATATGAGGCCCTACACTCATCTCACCATGAACTATGTTAACTGAAGAAAAAAATATCATTGTACCAATACTTCTTCTATCAACAATATCAATTACATGTGGCAGATTAATGTCTTGATTCCCTCCTATTAGTTCGTCATTTTACTTAGTACCTTCATATTTAAAATTTATACCTCTAATTATAGTGGTTCTAGGGGTCTTATCAGCATTCTATATTTCAACTAATAAAACCTTATCTGCATCTATACTAATTAAATGAAATTTATCACACTATGCCCTATGTAGAATATGATTCTTAGTTCCAATTTCTTCCCAAATAATATTAAAATGACCACTAATAATAGCACACTTAAATATAAAATATATTGACCAAGGATGAATCGAAAATGTTTCTGGGTTAAATACCAATAATAATCTTATAAAATTAAATAACTTTATTACCACTTCTAGACCTAAAAATCCATCTGCATATTTAATTTCTTTCATTATGACTATATCTATAATTATAATTATTTATTTTTAAGATAGCTTAAGCTCAAAGCATATCATTGAAGCTGATAAAATGGACAATTCCTCTTAATGTGTATGGTGTAATAAACACAAAAGCTTTTCATGCTTTAATTATATTCTTTTATATTACACATTCAGTTTATAGTTTAACTACTAAAATAATGACTTTGGGTGTCATTGATCTTATTCTAAGTAAACTGAATGATCTGATAGCTTAAAGTAAAGCACTGATCTTGTAAATCAGAGAGTGGAATTTCCTCAGATCAATGAATATTTTATCTATATTTCAAATTTCCTATTTTATAACATTATTTGCTTTCATTATACAACGAACGCACTTATTAATAGCTCTTTTATGTCTAGAAGGAATAATATTATCTTTAGTCTTACTAATCCCTTCATTTTTATATGTAACCAGAATAATCAATATTTCATCTATTGCACTAATTATGTTAACTCTGGGTGCCTGTGAAGCAAGAATTGGCTTAAGAATTATAGTAAATATGTCACGCTCATATGGGTCAGATCTATTTAAATCTGTGTCATCTAATAAATGTTAAAACTACTTCTTCCATTAATTAGAATACTGCCTGTAATCTATTGCTTCAAAATATCCTGATGAATTATTACAGGCTCAATATTAATTGCCTCATTCATAGCGATTCCATTCTTTTATTCAGCATATACAGTATCTATTACAGCTCTATCTATATCAGATCTAATATCATCTTCTTTATTAATTTTATCATTATTAATCAGTGCTCTAATAATAGTAGCAAGTTCTAAAATCTATTTAGAAAAACAAAACTCCTTAACATTTTCATTTATAAATCTCTCTTTATTAATTATTTTAATTTTATGCTTTTCTACAAAATCAATGATGTCATTTTATATTTGATTTGAGGCTTCTTTAATTCCTACCATATTTATTATTATAATATGAGGATATCAACCCGAACGAATACAAGCAAGGATATATTTAATAATATACACAGTGGTGGCATCTTTACCTATATTAGTTATACTATGTGGTATAATATATACTTCAGGTCACAGATCTATATCAATACCAACAAATTGAATATTTCCAAACTATATAATAAGCTCAAATTATATATGATTATTATTAAATTTAGGGTTTTTAGTAAAACTTCCAATATTTTCAGTACATTTATGGTTACCAAAAGCTCATGTAGAAGCCCCAATTGCTGGCTCTATAGTTCTAGCAGCCATTTTACTAAAGTTAGGGGGCTATGGAATTCTTCGTATGATTTCAATATATAGAAAACTTAATAATTATATAGTATCTAGTGCATTAATGAGATTGTCTCTATGTGGAGCTGTAATTACAAGTATAATTTGTTTACGTCAGTCAGATATTAAGTCACTAATTGCTTACTCATCTGTTGGCCACATAGGACTAATACTAGCTAGAGTTTTAACAAACACAAATTGAGCTATATGGGGTGGGTTAATAATTATAGTAGCTCATGGTTTATGTTCCTCTGCACTATTTATTTTAGCCAATATTACCTACGAAATTACTCATACCCGAAGAATATTTTTAACAAAAGGAATTTTAACTGCCTTACCAACTCTATCCATGTGATGATTTGTATTTACTGCTTGAAATATGGCAGCACCTCCATCAATTAATTTATTAAGAGAAATTATATTAATGACTTCAATTTTATGCGCTTCCTCAGTTACAGCAATCATAGTTATAGTAATTAGATTCTTGGCCGCAGCCTACTCCCTAAACATATACGCAACTACACAACATGGACATCTACCATCCTTCTCTAATCCTCTACATTCCATGAAAGTAAAAGACATACTTCTATTACTAATTCACCTAATCCCAATTATTATATTAATTGCTAAACCTGAATTAATCTCACTTTGAAATTAGTAGAATAGTTGAGACCAACATTAAATTGCAGATTTAAAAACGTAATAATAATTACTTCTACTTTAGTAAGATAAGCTATATTAAGCTAGTGGGTTCATACCCCGACAAAGAGATTATTCTCTCTTACTATAAAATTTGATTCTAGTTTTTTTATTACTTTCAAGAACAAATAAATACATGCACACCAATTTAAAATAATATAGCAGTATATAACTCTAGATATGTAAAAAATATGATCTGGTGATTCTTGATAGAGCCAGCAAAATTCGTGCCAGCAGCTGCGGTTATACGATAGACTTAAAATAATAAATAAAGGATAAATTTATGGTGATTTAAAAAAATATTAGCAGTCTAATGCAATAAAATCTAAGTATCAAATTCACCAATAAAATATAAAATCTTTACCTAAAACAAGGATTAGATACCCTTTTATTAAAGACATAAAAATATTCCGATAAATACTATCAAATGATAAAAATTCAAAGAATTTGGCGGTGTCTTATATACTCAGGGGAACCTGTTGCTTAATTCGATAATCCACGAAATTCAATCCCTTTTTAGAATATTCAGCTTGTGTACTGCTGTCGCCAGTAAACCTTTAAAAGATAGTTTACAATTATAACTTACAGTTATTAACGTCAAGTCAAAGTGCAGCCTATAAAAGTGGAGCAAAATGGGTTACAACCTTTAAAAAGGACTTACGAATTCTGAAATTTAAATACAGATAAAGGTGGACTTGATAGTAATATTTATATAGTACTAATATGAACAATTAATCTAAGACATGCACACATCGCCCGTCGCTCTCACCCAAAATGAGATAAGTCGTAACAAAGTAGTTATAATGGAAATTGTAACTAAGAAAAATAGCATAATTTAATGCAAATTACTTACACTAATTATATGATCAAAAGATCTTTTTCTAATATATTTAAGTATCTTATAATATAACACTAAAAATTAAAACACATAAACTACTAAAACAAAATTTAATTACCGCAAGGGAAATATTATTAAACCTTAGAAAATTTTAACAAATGTACCTTTTGCATAATGGTTTTACAAATTAAATAAATAATTTATTTACCCGAATTTCTATAAGAGCTTATTATATCTTGTGAAGAACAAACTTATTTATGTTTCATCATAATAAGTAAAGATATTTTAAGAGGCTACATACCAATCGCGTAGAACTATTGCTGGTTTTCATCAAACTTTATAAATTAAACAAAATACTCTAAACCTAAGTATTATTTAAGATTATAGAGGATAAGCCCTATAATATAATCATACTTCATCAAAATTCATATCATAGTAGGACTAAAACCCCCCAACTATAAATTACGTTACAGTAAATAATTTTAAAAATAAATAAAACAAGTAGACCTTACTAGATGAATACTATTAATAATTAACATAATTGAAAAAAATGTAAAAATAAGTATTAAGACATAGATAAAAATATTAAAATAAAATTACTTTATATTATCTAATTAAACATTAATTAAGGAACTCGGCAAAATCCTATTTCGACTGTTTAACAAAAACATTGCTTTTTGCACAAAAATAAAAAGTAATCTCCTGCCCAGTGAATATATTCAACGGCCGCGGTATCCTAACCGTGCAAAGGTAGCATAATCACTTGCCTATTAATTGTAGGCTAGAATGAACGGGGTAACGAAATAAGAACTATCTTAATTAACTACATAAAAATTTATATTTAAGTGAAGAAGCTTAAATAAAATAATAGGACAAGAAGACCCTATAGAGCTTTAGTAAAATAATAATAAATATTAATTCACTTCGGTTGGGGCGACCCAGGATAATTCATCCTGTATAACAAAGATTTATATATCTAACAATATTGAACCTAAAAAGATCACAGATCAAGCTACCTTAGGGATAACAGGCTAATCTCACCTTAGAGCTCATATCCAAGGTGAGGATTGGCACCTCGATGTTGGCTTAGAGAATCAAATTGGCGCAGCAGTCAATGAATGAAGGTTTGTTCAACCTATAATTCTCTACATGAGCTGAGTTCAGACCGGCGTAAGCCAGGTTAGCTTCTATCCATTATTTTCACCATAGTCTTATAGTACGAAAGGACCTAAGATTAGTATAATATACACAAAAAAAATTAATATACTAAAATATAATTACAATTAAAATATACACTATACATAGGGTTGACAGAATTATGTACTTGATTTAGGATCAAATTATGGACCTATGGTCCACCTTATAAAAATGTAGTTTAGTTTAAGTAGAACAGTTAACTTGCACTTAACAAGTGAATTATATTCACCTACAAAGTTTTTAGTTGTGGCAACAAAAGACCTTGAACGTCTTTATAAAATGTTCGAATCATTTAGAAACTTCCATCAAGATGGCAGATTAGTGCAATAGATTTAAACTCTATATATGAACATAGTTCTCTTGATAATGTATCTCTCATTCTCCTTATCTATAATTATCAGTTACTTAATAGCTATACTAGCAATAGCATTTTATACATTAATAGAACGAAAACTTCTAGGATATATACAATTACGAAAAGGACCTAACAAAGTTAGATTAATAGGGGTGCCTCAGCCATTTGCTGATGCTATTAAACTATTTATTAAAGAACAATCATTTCCTTCTTTATCAAATATAATTTTATTTACCCTAGCTCCTATTACAAGGCTAGTTCTAGCCCTCATATTATGAGCTATTTATCCTCATTCAAATACTGCCATATACCTAAGATTTGGTATTTTATATTTTTTATGCGTATCAAGAATAAATGTTTACGCCACATTTCTTGCAGGTTGATGTTCAAACTCTAAATATGCTTTATTAGGAGCCCTACGTGGGGTAGCTCAAACTATTTCATATGAAGTATCAATATCATTAATTCTAATTTGTGCATTAATTATTCACAAAAAAATAGATATTTCACTAATGTCAACAAATATGATATCCTGGCCTTCACTCATAATTATAGTAATATTTGTATTCTGATTTATTACCAATCTAGCAGAAACAAATCGTACACCTTTCGATTTTGCTGAGGGGGAATCAGAATTAGTCTCAGGGTTCAATGTAGAATATAGTGGAGGAATATTTGCTTTAATTTTTATAGCAGAATATGCAAATATTTTAATAATAAGATTACTAACATCTGTATTCTTTACTGGATGAATTCCAATTCTAGAAAACTCTACTATAATTATAAAAACTATAGTATTTGCAACATTATTTATTTGAATTCGTGCCACAATACCTCGAATACGGTATGACAATTTAATATACTTAACCTGAAAAAGATTCCTCCCAATTAGTCTGGCACTTTTAATCATATTAATTCCTATAATATAAAGATATTGCGCCGGATGAACGGATAACTCTGATGACGTTAATTATGGAAATTTTTCCCAATATCTAACTAGAGAGCTTGAATAAGCACCTGACTTTTAATCATGAGATAATTGTATAATTTCTAGTTAATGACAAATATAATTATTTCTACCTCAGTAGCTATTATTTTACCAGTTATTGTATTTTCTGCCGCATGAGTACTATCTACTCGGCCGTCCCAAACAACCCGTGAAAAAACTTCACCATTTGAATGTGGGTTCGACCCAAATCATAGAGCACGAATTCCATTCTCTATACGATTTTTCCTTCTGGCTATTATCTTTATCGTATTCGATATTGAAATTGTATTATTAATTCCATTACCACTTATTTTTATAATTACAAATTCATCAACATTACTTTTAGGGAGATCTATATTTTTACTAATTCTGTTAATTGGTTTAATTCATGAATGAAATCAAGGATCATTAAACTGATCAGATTAAGATGGTACCGGGTAAAATAAGAGCTTCTAACTCAAATTTGATGGTTCAACTCCAATCTCATCTTTATGATTCATTACTCCCCCTTCTTCATAATTAATGTATTAACACTAATAACAAGAACTATTATAGCAATTTCAAGAACTAACTGATTAATAGTATGACTTGCCATAGAACTTAACCTAATTTCATTTATTCCAATTATAAACAATTCATATTCATTTCAAGAAACTGAAGCATCAGTAAAATATCTACTAATTCAAGCTCTAGGATCTAGACTTCTTATTATAAGTAGTTTATCATTATGATTATCTCATCAAATTTTTATTAATATAAATCTAATTTTATTATTTTCCCTACTAATTAAAATCGGTATAGCTCCATGCCATCTATGATATCCTTCTGTCATAACATCTATTTCATGAATCCCTGCACTAATACTATCTACATGACAAAAAATTGCTCCATTATCTATCATATCTTTTTTCTTAATAAGAACTTCCACAAATATTATGATGATCTTAGCTAGAATAAATGCTCTAACAGGGGGTTTAATAGGTCTAAATCAAAGACATTTACGAACACTATTAGCTTACTCATCAATTACACACATAGGATGAATAATAGCTCTAATCAGCAATAATATATCAATATCTACCATCATTTACTTTATATTTTACTCAATACTTATTACACCAATTTTTATGATACTAAATAAAATAAATACAAAAACTCTATCACAAATAAACAGATCTAGAATAAATGTAAAAAGTCAATATATCATTATTCCACTATTATTTTTATCTTTAGGTGGACTACCACCCTTAACTGGATTTTTTCCAAAATGATTTGCAATTTTCTTATTAACACCAAATTCAATAATTATATTGTTTATTCTCATTGCTGGGTCACTAATAAATTTATACTTCTATCTAAATATTGTATTTTCAATTATACTAAGAACTAATAAAAATAAAACATCCTGAAATAAAAAAACCGCTATAAACTTCACATGAATTATATATATAACTTTTACACTAATTCCATTGATCCCACTTATATTATAGTACTATTACTTTAAAT